GAAGGAGCCATTTTCATTGTTACTGTCCCGGCGGTTAAAATTAGGTCTGCTTGCCTAGGACTCGATCTTGGTACTAATCCATAACGATCAAAGTCGAATCGCGAGCCTATTAATGAAGCAAATTCAATAAAACAACAACTGGTACCATAGAGAAGAGGCCATAAACTGGAGAGTCTTGACCAATTCGAAAGATCATTCGATGTAGTTGAAATAACTGAATTGGGGGTTGTTTGGTCAAGTAACGGAAAATTAATCAAATTCATAACTGTCTCAATGTAATCTTTTCCTTCCTTTTTTTTTTTTTGATTGTCTGAATATTCAGCTAAGACCATTCCAATGCTCCTTTTCGCCATGCATAAACTGAACCAACAATTAGGATAAGCACGAAAATGAAAGCTTCTATAAATACGGATACGCCCAATACATCGAAACTCATTGCCCATGGATAAAGAAAGACCGTTTCAACATCAAAAACAACAAAAACTAGAGCAAACATGTAATAGCGGATTCGGAATTGTAACCAAGCGTCTCCCATGGGTTCTATACCCGATTCATAACTAGAGAGCTTCTCTGGTCCTTCACTAATCGGGGCTAAAACTCCGGAAATTACAAATGCTAAAATAGGAATAGCACCTGATATTATTAGAAATGCCCAGAAAATATCATATTCGTGAAGCAGAAACATAAATGTACTCCTATTTATTAATGTGGAATAGGCTGCATTTTTGATTTGAATTGAACCTGTCAATTCATCCACCACCCATCTTAGGTGAAAAAAGAAATTTTGTTTGATCAAATCAAACCCCATAGTTTAGAGTTTGTTTGCTATGGGGCATGTCTTGTTTAAAGATTCATACAACGGAACTCCACTTACATTTTTTTGTATTTCGATTCCATTTAGATATGGTGTAGATATAGGATGCTCTTACACAAACAAAACTCTCTTATTTTGTCTCGGTTTCTCCCTAAAAAAGGAATTAAATACAAATACTAAATATAGTATAATACTAATAAATTAAATAAAATCAGAAATAATACTAATAGTATTAGTATAACTATATTTAAAATATAATATGTTTATAACTATGTTTTTTTTATAGTTAATTTTATACATAATATAATTTTCATTTTAAAAATTAATGCAAAAAAAATTTTCTGTAGTCATATGGGGTAAAATGTCTAGGGATTTCTAGCATATTCTACTCGAAGTATTCTTTTCATTAAAATCCAGACGGAGAATCATTGCTTCTATTGATTGGATAGGAATACATAAACATAATCTAATACATCGAACAATTCTATTTTATCTCCCTTCCTTGTCCTAGATTTCATTTCTATTTTCCTTACTTTATTGATTTGATTCAATCCGTTGAGTTGCGAGGAACCTTTCCATATAACAACTCATATCTTTCAATACCAAAAAAATCCGAAACTTGGAATCTGTACTATACCCCCGGATCCTCTCAGAAATAAAAAGAATCTAGTACTAAAGAAAGACCGCGATTTGGGATGAACAAAAATCCTTGTTACGGCAATAGCACTTAGTAAGACCAACCGAGGGGCTAGGTTTCGGGGGGTTTATTTTGGAACAAACTTACGCTACACAATGAAAAATAGCACAGAGTGATAGAATTCGTGGAATCATAAATGATCTACATAAGATACTTCTAATAGAAAGAATCACACATTGTCGAACAATTCGACAGACCAAATCCCCAAACCAACCCAACTCATAGAATATAGACGAAGGAACGTTGATACATTAAGGACCAATTCATTATCTCTGCATTATATTTGAAACAACCAATTTGTTTGTTGTTCGGCCAAAAAAGAATTAGTTGAAGTCGAGGGATTTCTACAAATACAAGATCAAGAAAAGAATAGGTACTAGATCTGTGTAACTTAGGATTCCATTTGGCTGGGTCAGGATAAAGTTTTTAGACGGAGGAGCATGTCATGATTTTCATTGACTGAGATTGGGTATACCAAAACAAAAGTATATCCGTAACTCTTTGATCATGGACAGGAAAAAAGTCATATGTAATTCATCCGTGAAGATGAAGGAAGAAGGATATTATCCTAGATTTTACAAATAGCGATTGGATTCGTTGGAATGAATTATTGTTTTTATTTTCCTGTCCCTATGTATTCACATGAGCATGTGGTAATGCTTTCATTTCTACGGACAAATAGACCGGTCAGTCCATAAACAAGTACTAATCTAATGAGGAAATGAAAACTATACTAAACTAAAATAGAATGTCTATACAAAAATAGAATGTGTTAGGGCTATACGGACTCGAACCGTAGACCTTCTCGGTAAAACAGATCAAACTGATTATTATCGAAATGATTCGAACTGTTTCAAAGACCCAACATGCATTTTGTTGCATTGGGCTCTTTCATCAACTGATTGATGTAAAGATCAGTTAGTCCACCATATTTTTTCTTTATGGGAAGATAATAAGATGGCTCCATGTGCTCTGTGATTCATCATTTG